GAACGATTTGAAGACCTATTGATTCTAACAACTGATTGAAGCGTTGATCAGTTGGACCCTTCAACTCATAGATGTGGATCTCGGACCTATGAATGGGGCTATTCCCGATACTCACAAAGAAAAAAGGAAGTGACCTAAACAAAAAGAAAAGAAGCGACTTGGACAAATTGGACAAATAGGACAAAAGGGGAAGTAACTTCGACAAAAGGAAACGAAGTGACTTAGAAGGATCTTTTTTGTCGAAAAATTCCGACCAATACCAATCAATTTTTTCGATAACCTCAGACCAATCAATTTTTTTTTTGATAACCTCCGACCAATCAATTTTTTCGATAACCTCAGACCAATCAATCAAATATTGATTAATACCTAATCGATCGAAGACTACTTGAAAACGGCTCTTCTGCTCAGAAACGAAATGTTCCAAATCCTCCTGGAAACTCTTGCTCCCATTGGACCATTTGTATCTATATACATCAGGATCCCGATTCATGGATCTCTCGCTTCGAGAAATAAGAGGATCGAACCATTTCTTATGACTCTTTTTCAAATTCGATAAATGTTGGTTGATCGTAAATTTCCTTTGAGTTCTCTGATTCAGAGTATCATTTCCTATTTGATCCCTTTGAATTCCGTATTCGAAGTTGCAATCGGATCTATTCATTAAAAAGAATCGATTTGATACATTTCTTATGTACCCATGGATGCTATATTGGATTGGAATCAGATTTTGGATCAATCTATGTTGATTGAATGCCTTCAGTATGGTGTTGATAGCAAATACCACTCTTTTTGGTTTTGGATCTTCCAAAGCATTCCCGCAGGAGATCTGGACCCCTTTTTTTCTGATCCTTCGATAAAAAGATTCATTTTCTTCAGAAAACATAGGAGGTAGAACCAATAAAGATTTCTTTGTCGATTCATCCCTGGAGTTGAATACCTCGTTCAAGAATTTTTTTTGATCCAATCCGCAGGAATCAATAGAAAAGGCAAAACCCTTATGATACACCAGATCCGGCTCGGTTATTGATAGAGTGAATAGATCTGCCACTCCTTGAAATCTCTCTTCTGATTCAAAATCGTGGCGCCCCACGTATCCTCCCCTCTTCCGGTCATGGAATAGATGAAATAAATCAAAAAATGGATTTTGGTTCAAGAAGAAAATCTTGTTGGAACTGCCCATATCCGGTTCATCCTTCGGAACCCTATCACATCCCGGATTTGATGCAATAGGATGAATTGTGACGGTATTTTGTAAATACGCAATTATCTTGAATATATCAATGATTTCTTTTTTTTCCGATCGCCGGGATGGGACAAAAGAAAGATCTTGTTGTTTCTTCAATAATTTCTGATCTCTGGTGGACCTCTTAGTAGGATTCGAACCCAGATGAAGTTCTGACCATCTGTCAGAGAAAAAAGAACGAATTGATCTTGTAGGATTCCCAAGAAATTCTTCGATTTCTTCCGGAAGCGGATGATTATTCATCTGCTTCTCACGTTCCGTGAATAGCCGGGACATTGAGGAATCTCCAGAAAGGCTTTTCGGGAATCGGTCTGATTCTATCTCTGCTCCTTCCGTTTGAAGAAAGGAAGGATCCCAAAGAATCGACCCTTCTTTTTGAATCTCTCTTTGATTAATCCATGTGTGATATTCCGAATCCTTATTACGAATGGAATCGAAATGATCTATGGATTGATCAAAAGATCCTTTCAATTGGCTAGAATCCCTTACTTGAACGAAATTAGATCTTGTGGAATCATATTGCATATTTGACGATACATTCCATACCTTGCTAAACAAGCGAAAAAACCGATCCTTGTTTATTAACCACACATTGTCTAAGCAAATCCAATTCTCTCTCGACACCTTCCTAAAGAAATCTGATTCGTGCGGATTCTTCTTCCAACTAACGAAGAGATCTTGGCGGAATTGCCACATATGAAATTGAACACAATTTTGCAGCAAAGAAATACCACACTTGTTTCTCGAGAAGAGATGGGAAAGATGCTCAATATCATTTGATTGAATAGTTGACCCAGCTCCTTGTTGTTTGAAGAAACCCTCCACTTCAATTGGTCTTTTTTCACGAAAAGAAGACATAAGATAACAAATCCAGTGTTTCACTAAGATTTCAAATAGCTGTCCCGAATTCAAGTTGATTATGTTTCGCTTATTTCTCGGAGAAAGACGATCAAACAATTCCCAATCATGGTCCTTGCGGATCCGATCATCCGTATAGGAAACAAAAGAAGACTCCAGATATTTGATATCTTTCTCTTTGAATGAGATCTCAATTACAGCCAGGGTTTCATTAGATATCTTACAAATAGAATCCCTCTTTTTTCCGACCCGGTTCCTCCACCACCGCGAACCCCAGTTAGATTCAGGCATGATACACTTTTTCGTTTTAGTTATTGGGAGAACCCAAGTACTCTCTTTCGGATCCATGAAACAACTCTCAGAGATCTTTTTCCCTTTTGGAAGATACAGGAGCGAAACAATCAACCTATTGATAGACCCAAAAGATTTTTCCAATGGAGCATTTCTGGGTCCAAAGGAATTCCTAGGCAGAAGCCCCATCAAATATAGATTTTTTCTTTCGACCATTTCTCGATTATGCATGCGATAGAGAAGGACCACTACTACAAGCAGTACTAGACCTTTGGTCGTCAATACTGCACCTTTGACTAGACCCTTGATCGTCAGTACTGCCCCTTTGATCGTGAAATACCGATTGCTTCTTGACCCCTGTGAATCGCGTGAGAGTAAACTCCTCCAAATTAGGGGGTCGAAGAGTTTCATAAAACGCTCTTGCTCGAAAAAAATAGAAACGATAGTTCTCACTGAATCGACTTGGGTCCACGAATCTAACAAATCGTGAGAGTTCTTGACCTCTCTTAACATCTCTCTCAATTCGAAGATCCAGGGTTGAAATGGATCTTGTTGTGAAGTTTTATGCTTCATTTTGAGTGCCTCCCCATTAGAAATGTTGAATATTGAATATAAAGTAAAAGAAAATAGGTTTCCATTTCTTTAGGTAATCTCCGATACGATAGTTCTTTCTTCTATGATATTTCTTTAGGTAATTTCTTTTACAATATTTCTTTCTTTATTCTATGATAATCCCCCTTATGCATCCATGGCTGAATGGTTAAAGCGCCCAACTCATAATTGGCAAATTTGCGGGTTCAATTCCTGCTGGATGCACGACAACGGGAATGTTCAATACGTCTATTGGAATTGGCTTTGTATCAATGGAATCTCATCATCCATACCAATTCGTTATGTGTTATGTATGGTATATTCATATCATAAGTATAGAAACAGTTAGAGGGAGAATTCTTATCGAAACTGGAACTCATAGGGAAGAAAGGGAAGAAAATAGATTTATGGATAAAATTCAATATGCAGTATTTACAGAAAAAACTGTTCGGTTATTGAAGAAGAATCAATATACTTCTAATGTCGAATCAAAGTCAACTAGGACAGAAATAAAGCGTTGGGTCGAACTCTTTTTTGGTGTCAAGGTAATAGCTATGAATAGTCATCGAATCCCGGGAAAGAATCGAAGAAGGAGACCCCTTAGAGGGCATAAAATGCATTACAAACGTATGATTATTACGCTTCAAGCGGGTTATTCTATTCCATCTATTAGCTTAGAAAGAAAAGAAATGAATTTCACTCAAAATACTTCATAACACGGCGATACATTTATATAAAACTTCTACCCCGAACACGCGAAATGCAACTGTTGGAATTCAAGTGAAATCCAATCCACGAAACAATTTGATCTCTGGACAGCGTCGTTGTGGTAAAGGTCGTAATGCCAGAGGAATCATTACCTCAAGGCATAGAGGGGGGGGTCATAAACGTCTATACCGTAAAATAGATTTTCAACGAAATAAAAAAGACATATCTGGTAGAATCGTAACCATAGAATACGACCCTAATCGAAATGCATACATTTGTCTCATACACTATGGGGATGGTGAGAAGAGATATATTTTACATCCCAGAGGGGCTCTAATTGGGGATACCATTCTTTCTGGTACAGAAGTTCCTATCTCAATGGGAAATGCCCTACCTTTGAGTGCGGTTTGAACTATTAATTTACGTAATTGGAAGTAACCAATTAGGTTTACGACGAAACCTAGAAATCGATCACTGACCCACCCAAATTGAGTACCTCTACGGGATAGACCTCAACAGAAAACTGAAGAGTAACAACAGCAAGTGATTGAGTTCAGTAGTTCCTTATAGAAAATTATTGACTCTAGAGATATGGTAATATGGAGAAAACAAAATTGTTTGAAGCACCGACAGAACCGGAAGCGCCCCTTGTTTCAAAGAAAAGAGAGGAGGACGAGTTATTCACATTTCATTTGATGGTCAGAGGCGAATTGAAAGCCAAGCATTGAGAATTCGACCCCCGGGGGAAAAGTAGAGATGTCTCCTACGTTACTTGAAATATGTGAAAGTTTTGACGTAATTTGATAGAGTCATTCGGTCTGAGTGCTACATGAAAAACATAAGCCAGATGAAGGAACAGAGAGACCTAGGATGTAGAAGATCATAACATGAGTGATTCGATTCGGCAGATTTTTGGACTCCTTTATCTCAACTCCTATGGTACTTCATCATACGATTTATATAAGATAGGATCCATCTACCTAGATATCATCACATACATCCAGAAAGCCGTATGCTTTGGAAGAGGCTTGTACAGTTTGGGAAGGGATTTTGATTGATCAATAGGAAGAATCTACTTCAACCGATATGCCCTTAGGCACGGCCATACATAACATCGAAATCACACTTGGAAAGGGGGGACAATTAGCGCGAGCTGCAGGTGCTGTAGCGAAACTGATAGCAAAAGAGGGTAAATCAGCCACACTCAAATTACCATCTGGAGAGGTCCGTTTGATATCCAAAAACTGTTCAGCAACAGTCGGACAAGTGGGTAATGTTGGGGTGAACCAGAAAAAATTAGGTAGAGCCGGATCTAAACGTTGGCTAGGCAAGCGTCCTGTAGTAAGAGGGGTCGTTATGAACCCCGTAGACCATCCCCACGGGGGTGGGGAAGGGAGGGCCCCGATTGGTAGAAAAAAACCCACAACCCCTTGGGGCTATCCTGCGCTTGGAAGAAGAAGTAGAAAAAGGAATAGATATAGTGATAGTTTGATTCTTCGTCGCCGTAGTAAATAGGAGAACATTGAAAATCAAATAGGTCTCTTTGTCCTTACAAAATAAAATAAAGATAGGAGTAATTAGCCGTGACACGCTCACTAAAAAAAAATCCTTTTGTAGCTAATCATTTATTGAGAAAAATTGAGAAGCTCAACATGAGGGCAGAAAAAGAAATAATCATAACTTGGTCCCGGGCATCTACCATTATACCCATAATGATCGGCCATACAATTGCTATTCATAATGGAAAAGAGCATTTGCCTATTTATATAACAGATAGTATGGTAGGTCACAAATTGGGAGAATTCGCACCTACTCTGACTTTCCGGGGGCATACGAGAAGTGATAAAAAATCTCGTCGTTAATGTTAATAAAGTGAATATAGGTGCTCATCCTTTATTGATGAGAGGTGAACCTTATGATAAAGATACAACCAGAGGTAGAAGTATACGCCTTAGGTCAACATATACCTATGTCTGCCCACAAAGCGCGAAGAGTAATTGATCAGATTCGGGGGCGCCCCTATGACGAAACACTTATGATACTAGAACTCATGCCGTATCGAGCACGTTATCCGATTTTTCAATTAGTTTCTTCCGCTGCAGCAAATGCTGCTCACAATCGGGGTTTCAACAAAACGTCTTTAATTATTAGTCAAGCCGAAGTGAACGAGGGTACTATTGTGAAAAAGTTAAAACCTCGAGCTAAAGGACATAGTTATCCGATAAAAAGGCCTACCTGCCATATAACTATTGTATTGCAAGATACATCCAAAAAGAAAAACTTAACCATACGGTTAAAAAAAGAGGGATGGATACATAAAGAGAGGTTTATAGATATTCAAGAGAGGTATCACTATAGGCTATACAATCCGAACAGAATGGTATGGGCTAATAGCAAGCGCGAGGCCAAATGGGACAAAAAATAAATCCACTAGGTTTCAGGCTTGGTACAAGCCAAAGCCATCATTCGCTTTGGTTTGAACAACCAAAATATTATTTTGAGGGACTCCAGGAAGATAAAAAAATACGGGATTATATTCAGAATTTTTTACAAGAAAATATGAGAATATCTGCCGGTGTCGAGGGAATTGGACGTATAGAGATTCAAAAAGGCATCGACCTGATCCAGGTCATTATATATATGGGATTCCCAAACTTATTAAAAGAGGAGAAATCTCAAGCAATTAAAGAATTACAAAGCAATGTACAAACAATATGTAACTCTCTCAATTCTCTAAACCGAAAAGTTAACATTGAAATAATAAGAATTAAAGAACCTTATGGACACCCTAAAATTCTTGCAGAATATCTAGCCGAACAATTAAAGAATAGAGTTCCATTTCGAAAGGCCATACAAAAGGCTATTGAATTAACTGAAAAAACAGGGACAAAGGGAATTCAAATCCAAATCGCAGGACGTATTGAAGGAAACGAAATTGCACGTGTCGAATGGATTAGAAAAGGTAGGGTCCCCCTGCAAACCATTCGAGCGAAAATTGACTATTGTTCCTATACAGTTCGAACTATTTATGGAGCACTGGGCATCAAAATTTGGATATTTACAGACGAGCGGTAATGGCCCTTTGATTATCTTTACCTTCTATCCAATCTATCTGGAAATGAAAGAAAGAATGGAACACAAAAATAATGAAGGAGTTTGTTATTTTTTCGTTCAATCAAAAAAAAAAAACAGAGAAATTAGAATTCTTCGAGTCTAATTTGAATTCTAAAGGGGTTTTGAATAAAAAATTGATTGAATTTTTGGTAGAATTGCTATGCTTAGTGTGTGACTCGTTGGTTTTTTTTGAGATTTAGGTTAGGATTAAAAGGGGGACTAGCCCGTAGTATCAACTAATACTTATAGAACTAATATCTAATATAATATATAATAACCAACTCATTGCTTCCTATTATCTGGATCCAAATAACCAGTCACTATATGATGAATCGATCATATCGTTGTAGCAACTGAAATATATATATATATTTTTTTTTTTCATTTTTTTGACATAAGATACAAAAAGAAATCAATCAGATCAGAAAGTTGTGAAGCAAAAAGAAAAAAGGGATACGGATAATATGGAAGGGTGAGAGAAAAAAAAAAAGAAAAATATTAATGATATAAAATTCCAATATGATGTATGGTCTATGAATCATCTCATAAAAAAAAAGGCAATGTAATAAAGCATAGATATAGATTCGTCCAGAATTAGTAATTCAATTAGACGCATGCATCTAATTCATAAGAAAAAAAAAAAGAGCCCCGAGTCAATAAAGACTGAGGAGATTGGCTCAGGAACAAATGAAATTAGAAGCTCTATTGCAAAGTTTGGACCTAGCCATTAATTGAGAAGCGGTGGGAACGACAGAACCCGTGACTCCAGAGGATTCTATTGAAAACGAATCCTAATGATTCATTGGGTGGGATGGCGGAACGAACCAAGAATCAATTCATTTATTCTGAGAGGTCATGGGATGACCCTACGAATAAAAGATATAATATATTATATTCAAAGAGTCAATATTCGCCCGCGAAAGATTATTGGAATTACTGCTAAGTTTTGGGCCGATTTCCTCAATCAATTTTCTTTTTTGCATTATACTTTAATAAAAAATCAACTTTTGAATTTTCTATATATACAGGGTATAACAATTTCTACGTGAGAGATTCGATCTCAAAAAATCCCCAGATTTCCTAATCATTAGCCCCGCAGAGCTTTGGTTCACGTTTTGCTATTCCTAAGCTAGATTGACGAGCCAACTATTCAAGCCGTCTCTCTTCTTATGAGCTCGGCGAAAGCTAAATGATGTAGGCAGACTCTGGTATCAAGAATTCTTGGTCATTTTTTTTTTCTCATTTCATTCGCGAGGAGCTGGATGAGAAGAAACTCTCATGTCCGGTTCTGCAGTAGAGATGGCATTGAGAAAGAATCATCAACTATAACCCCAAAAGAACCAGATTCCGTAAACAACATAGAGGAAGAATGAAGGGAATAGCTTCTCGAGGCAATCGTATTTGTTTCGGTAGATACGCTCTTCAGGCACTTGAACCTGCTTGGATTACATCTAGACAAATAGAAGCGGGCCGAAAATCAATGACACGATATGCGCGTCGTGGTGGAAAAATATGGATACGCATATTTCCCGACAAACCTGTTACAGTAAGACCCACCGAAACACGCATGGGTTCGGGGAAAGGCTCTCCCGAATTTTGGGTATCTGTTGTTAAACCAGGTCAAATACTTTATGAAATGGGCGGAATATCAGAAATGGTAGCCAGAGAAGCTATTACAATAGCTGCGTCCAAAATGCCTATACAAACGCAATTCATTATTGCGGGATAGGAATGTGTAACCAAAATAAAGGGCCCTTTATGATGAAAAAACAACCTAGGTTTTTTACTTTTTTTATGAACAAAAAATATTTCTTCCTTTTTTTTTTCATGCAAAGGGCAAAGAAAAAAAAAATGATTCAAACTCAAACCCATTTAAATGTAGCAGACAACAGCGGGGCTAGAGAATTAATGTGTATTCGAATCATAGGAGCTAGTAATCGACGATATGCTCATATCGGTGACGTTGTTGTTGCTGTAATCAAAGAAGCAGTTCCCCACACGTCTCTACAAAGATCAGAAGTGATCAGAGCTGTAATTGTCCGTACATGTAAAGAACTCAAACGTGACAACGGTATGATAATAAAATATGATGACAATGCGGCAGTTGTCATTGACAAAGAAGGAAATCCAAAAGGAACTCGAGTTTTTGGTGCGATCGCTCGGGAATTGAGACAGTTGAATTTTACGAAAATAGTTTCATTAGCTCCTGAGGTATTATAAATACCTACTATTACTACTAGATGAGACTATGATCTAGTAGGGTATCTGAAAAAGATTCAACGAAAATGACTTTACTTTGTAGAATTGATTAGTAGATTGTGTCTCACGCATATACCTTTAAAAATATAAAATCGAAATAAATCAAATTGAAAAAAAAAAAAGAAAGTAGAACATGTTGATTAGATGAAAATTCGGAGGCACTAATAATTTTAGTTCATCATGGGCAAGGACACTATTGCAGACCTAATAACGGCTATACGAAATGCTGACATGGATAAAAAGAGAACGGTTCGAGTTGCATCTACGAAAATTACCGAAACCATTGTGAAAATACTTCTACAAGAAGGCTTTATTGAAAATGTGAGAACACATCGAGAAAGTCATAAAAATTTCTTGGTTTCAACGCTGCGACATAGAAGAAATAGGAAAGGCCCATATAGAACTATTTTAAAACGTATTAGTCGACCCGGCCTACGAATCTATTCCCACTATCAGAAAATTCCTAGGATTTTAGGAGGGATGGGGATTGTAATTCTTTCTACTTCTCGCGGTATAATGACAGACCGAGAGGCTCGATTAGAAAGAATAGGGGGAGAAATTTTGTGTTATATATGGTAATCTTTCTGGTATCCGCAGAAAAGAGCTCCCTAACTTCACTTTTTTTGAAAAAAGGGATAGGTATATAGAATGAAAGAAAAAAAAATCGACTTACCAAGGTTTAATCACTGAATCACTTGGAAATGGTATATTTCGAATTCATTGTAGATAATGAAGATCTGATCCTGGGTTATCTTTCAGGAAGGATACGAGGTACTTTTATACGAACACTACCGGGGGATAGGGTCAAAATAAACATAAATAGTTATGATTGAACGAGGGGACACATAATTTATAGACTCAGGAATAAAGATTCAAACGGTTAGGCGGCTCTCGAAGATCCCGTTCGTTGGAACACAATTCGAAGTTCAAAAT